TATTTATACTACCGAATAAATAATGTATAATTTTTTATGTTATAAAAAACAGATTACTTATAATAAAACTAAATTAATTTAAATAATATAAGTGTACTGCTAATAAATTATATAAATAAATATACATATTTTATTATATAAATAAGAGTTTGATCCTGGCTCAGAATGAACGCTGGTGGTATGCTTAACACATGCAAGTCAACGTAAAGAAATTTATTTCTTTATGTGGCGGACGGGTGCGTAACGCGTAAGAACTTACTTTTTGGCTTGGTATAGTTTTGAGAAATCTTAAGTAAACCCAAATACTGCCTACAAAAGGCGAAAGATAATTCACCAAAAAAAAGGCTTGCGTCTGATTAGCTAGTTGGTTTGATAACGGCAAACCAAGGCAACGATCAGTAGCTGATCTGGGAGGATGATCAGCCACATTGGGACTGAGACACGGCCCAAACTTCTACGGAAGGCAGCAGTGAGGAATTTTCCGCAATGAGCGAAAGCTTGACGGAGCAATACCACGTGACTGAAGACAGCCTTTATGGTTGTAAAAGTTTTATTTTAGAAAAGAATATTGACTGTATCTAAAAAAAAAGTATCGGCTAACTCTGTGCCAGCAGCCGCGGTAATACAGAGGATGCTAGCGTTATTCGGAATGAATGGGCGTAAAGAGTCTGTAGGTAGTTTAAAAAGTCTTTTGAGAAATATTTAGGCTTAACCTAAAAAGTTTAAGAGAAACTATTAAACTTGAGATTAGTAGAGGTTTAGGGAATTTTCGGTGGAGCGGTGAAATGCGTGGATATCGAAAGGAACACCGGAGGCGAAAGCGTTAAACTGGGCTAATTCTGACACTGAGAGACGAAAGCGAGGGGAGCAAATAGGATTAGAGACCCTAGTAGTCCTCGCCGTAAACTATGGGGACTAGATGTGTATATATAAATCTTATATATGCATAACGAAGCTAACGCATTAAGTCCCCCGCCTGGGGAGTACGCCGCATTGGTGAAACTTAAAGGAATTGACGGGAACTTACACAATTGGTGGAGCATGTGGTTTAATTCGATGCTACACGAAGAACCTTACCGGGATTTGACATAATATTTTATTTTTTTTTTGTAATTAAAAAAAATAAATTTATTTATAAATTTAAAATATTACAGATGGTGCATGGTTGTCAAGTTCGTGTTTTGAGATGTTAGGTTAATTCCTGTAACGAACGAAATCCCTTTTTTCTATTATATAAAATATTTTTAATTGAAATAACTGCCAATGTAAATTGGAGGAAGGTTGGGATGCCGTCAAATCAGTATGCCTTTTATATCCCGGGCTACACACGTGCTACAATGGTCGATTCAATAGATATCCAAAATTTTAACCTCGATCGTAGTTCGGATTAAAGGCTGAAACTCGCCTTTATGAAGTAGGAATCAATAGTAATCGCAAGTCAGCTATATTGCGGTGAATTAGTCCCTGAGTTTTGTACACACCGCCCGTCACACCCTGGAAATTGGTTTTGCTTGAAATTATGACTTTAACACCAATTTTTTGGTGAGGAGAATACTTAAAGTAAAGTTAGTAACTAGGGTGAAGTCGTAACAAGGTAGCCGTACTGGAAGGTACGGCTGGATACATAAGAACTCTTAGCTTAGTTATGGTTAGAGCATACCCCTGATAAGGGTAAGGTCGCTGGTTCAACTCCAGCAGGGTTTAGTTTTGCCTTTGTGATGAAATTGGTAAACATGCTAGTTTTAGGAACTAGTATCTTATGATTTGTCGGTTCAAGTCCGACCAAAGGCAACAAGAAATACAAAAAAATTATGCTATTTAGCTATCTTATAAAGTAATCTTCTTAACTCAGTGGTTAGAGGGTCCGTTTCATACGCGGAAAGTCACTGGTTCAATTCCAGTAGAAGATAATATAGATATATTGAGATGTGTTGAGATGTAGCCAAGTGGTAAGGCATCAGGCTTTGAACCTGATATGCGCAGGTTCGAAACCTGCCATCTCAGTGTGCGAACAAAAACAAAATGAATGTTAAGATAGCTCAGTAGGTAGAGCAAAAGACTGAAAATCTTTGTGTCACCAGTTCAAATCTGGTTCTTAGCAAAAAAAATTTTTAATTGAAAATAATTAATATACATTATATCTATACTTAAGTTATAGAAATAATTTTATTAAATTTTTATCTGTTTTTTTATTAAATAAAATTCGCATTATAGGAAATAAGATATTTCTAATACGATTTCTATAGTAATAATTATTGTCATTAGATTTGTCCGTAATTACGGGTAATTTTAAATTTTTTCTAAATAAAAAAATATCTTGCCTATGTAAATTAACTAAAGGTCTTGTGATTAAAACCAATTGAGTTAGATCTTTTTTTAAAAAAGATTTTTTTGCTTTATTTAACATTAAATTATGGTTAATTAAGCAATTAATTTTTTTTTTTTTATTAGTTAATTTTATTTTAACTTTACTAGAATTTTTATATCCCACTGAAGAAAAATTAGAAATATAATATGGAATATTCCATAAAAGCTTTTTTTTTATTAATTGATAATCAATAATAGAATTCCTTAAAAAGTGCCAGAAAAAAGTTTCTAAAAGATCGCTACCTGTATGGCCTATAAAAATGCTAGGTTTTTCATTTTGAAATAAAGAATTTCTTAAAAAGCTATCGTATCGCCATTTTCGAGCTTCATTTTCCGTCATAAAATCTTTATTAGCTAAATTTATTTCTAATAAATTAATAACTAGTGGTATTTTAAAGATAGAAGCTACTTTTATACATTGCCAAAAAGATAGGATATTGGAAGATTGCAGAAAATGATGATTATGTTGCAATTTTATCTTATTGTTCTTGTTAGAAATTATATGAATTAAACAATAAAGTAAAAAAAAAGAATCTTGTCCAGCAGAGAACGTGCATAATACATTAAGTTTCTTACTTAATAGATTTTTTAGTTGAGTAATATAGGAATAAATTATATTTTTTAACATAAAAATTAAATAAACGTGAGTAACTAACTCAATGGTAGAGTACTCGGCTTTTAACCGATTAGTTCCGAGTTCGAGTCTCGGGTTGCTCATCTTAGAAATCAGCGGATATTGCATAATGGTAGTGCCTTTGCCTTCCAAGCAAAAGGCGCGGGTTCGATTCCAGCTATCCGCTTTATTTAGATTTAAATAAATGGAGAGATGGCAGAGTGGTTTAATGCATAGGTTTTGAAAACCTACATCAATAAAATGATCGAGGGTTCAAATCCCTCTCTCTCCTCCTAATATTTATGAGCCAAACTGGATTCGAACCAGCGTAGATTTAAAATCATCGGATTTACAGTCCGACCCCTTTAACCTCTCGGGCATTGACTCAGGGGATATGGCGAAATCGGTAGACGCAACGGACTTAATTTTTTGGGCATTAAAAAGAAAACTTTTTAATTGAATGCTCTCAAATTCAGGGAAATTTTACATTAAAACAATCCTGAGCCAAGTTCTTTTTAAAGAAAAGGTGCAGAGACTCGACGGGAGCTAGTATAATTTTTTATCAATATAAAAATCACTAAAGGTAGAGTCCTTTTTATTATAAAATGAAAATCCGTTGGTTCTTTGAACCGTGAGAGTTCAAGTCTCTCTATCCCTAAAATTAGTTTACTTAAAAGTATATAATTTATTTGTTTTTTATTATAGACTTTTGATTAATTATAAATTGTACTTTTTTTAGAAATTTACTTTTCCAACTATAAAACTTTATCTTACAAATTCTTTTTGAATGACGCTTTTTTGGTACTGCCATAATAATTATATCTATCTATTAATTATTATGTATATAAATAATATTGAATAGTCTAATTGTTTAATATAAAGGTACTTGTAGCTCAGTGGATAGAGCTTACGGCTACGGACCGTAGAGTCGGGAGTTCAATTCTCTCCAAGTATACTTTATATTTCATGCTAGAATAATATTATGGCATTTTTTTTTATTATACATTTTTTAATTATGAATACATCAAATTTAGATATTACAAAAAAAAGTTCAGTAAATCAACGTAATAAAGAACGTATTACTTACTTAATGATTAAACAAAAAATAAAATTATTATGGAATAAAGCGCAAATGGATGCCTTTAATTCAAACAATTATATAATTATAAAATTCTTTAAAAAATATACCTATTTTTTAAATTTAATATTAAAAGATAATGATATAAACTCTTATCGAACACAACTTAAAACTTCTTTTATTTTAAATAGTAAACTTACTATTTCTTTATTATTTATTTTAATATTTGTAGGAGTTGAGGCAAGCTCAATTTTATTTAAAGAAATATATAATCAACGTGCTGCATCTAAATATTTTAAGAAGTTAAATATTCAGTTTAATAATTTTCAATATATTGGTTATATAAATCATTTAACTTATAAATCAGTTCCTTCTTTTTTAAATAAAGAACAAAGAATTATTTCAGAATTATTTTTTCCTAAAAAGTATGGAGCTTTCTCTAATAAAAAAATTTGGGATGAATTAAACTGTTATAAAATTAATAAATTTAATGAGTATATAACAATAGATCCTTTATGGCTTTTTTCTAATAAAAAAAAATATAATTTAATAAATAAAAAGAAATTAAATAGCCTTAGTAACAAAACAACAAAAATAATACTGTATGAATCAGAAAATGAAGAGGAGGTTAATGATAAAAATAGTAAAGAAAATAAGTCATTACTTATGGATGAAAAATCTATATCATCTTCAAATAATATAAAAGTAAAAAGATTTGATTTACTTATTGATTCTGAAAAAAAAGATCGACAATTATTAAAAGTATCTTTTCAAAAAGATGACAATTTCTCGTTTATTAATAATAAAATTTTTGGTTATTATTATCAACAATTAAATAATTATCTTAATATTAAAAAAGAAATTATTTTAGCTATAGAAAAATTGATTTTTTATTCAATTAAAAAAAAAAAAGTAAATTTATGGGTAAAAAATGAAGCTCCTTTAGAATATCAAGGTCAGCCATTAAAATTAATAAATAATAGATCTTTAAAAGCGAGTTATTTAATTAATAAATTAACTGATAGATCTAATGAAAAAATAGCTGTTACCTCAAAACAAAATAAATTTTATTTTAAAAAATCACCTTTAGAAGCGCAGAGATTTAAAAATAAAAAAAAATTCTTTATTGCTTCCTTTTGGCAACGATTTAGATCTTTTTTAAAAGAAACACCTTATTATTTTGATTATACTAATCGTATTTTCTCAAAAAAAAAATTTGAATTACTTTCTTTAAATAAAAAAAAAATCTCTCCAAAAGATCAAACTCAAAATCAAGAAGGATATTCTATTTATTTAGATAAAAGTCATGACATTATTCCTTTTGAACAAATTAATTTAAACAATCCATTAGGTACAAAAGGAGTAATTTATAATATTAAATCAAATAATAAAAAATATTATAATTTGTTTAATTATAGATCACGTCCCTTTGTCATTCATGCAGGTATTAAAAAATATTTAAGACGAAAAAAAAAAAATAGTTACTTTAGAAGACGAAAAATAAATAATATATCGAGTAATACTTTATTAAAATTAAAAAAATCATATACTCAAAATTTAAAAATGCCTGTTTTTCTTAATCCAAATCAATGGGGTTTTTATTATTCGAAATCACTTAAAAAAAATATTAAAAATAGAGAACTTATATCGCCTTTGGTTAATCTACCTATAGCCCATCAACGTGAATATCTATATAACTCTAAGTATTTACCTTTTGTTTTTACAAATTTAGAAAATTATAATGTATATTTACCTAATTTAAATAAGAATCTGCAAAATAAAGTAAATTCTGATATATTATTAAAAAGTTATACATACTTACCTAAGAGTGTTAAAAATAAAAAAAAATATACTTCTGTTTTTTTTAATTTATTAAAACAAAAAATTATTTTGCCGGATAAATTAATTAACTATTATCAAGATGGAAATTATTTAAAATTTTATTTTTTTGTCAGTTGGTTTTTATTAATAGAGCTATTCTCCATACTAGCTTTTATGCAAATATTTATCTCAATTTTCTATATTTTAAGAAAAAGTATAGGAGAAATAATTATCGAATTAATGCATGAAGTATCTGGTCATTTAAATAATGTTACTGAGGATTTAAAAAGTTGGTTACCGGAATATTTTTTTAAAGAACCATTTGAATGGCAATTTTTTGAAGCGTCAACAAAAAGTTTTGAGAATTTTGCAGAAAAAGAAAATTTGAAAAGATTCTTTGATCCTTATATTTTAGCACTACAATATACTAAATCAAACTTAAGGTTACCATTTTTTAATATTAAATTAGATATTAATATTTTACAAAAACCTATTAAATCATATAAAAAATTTAAGTCTATTGTTTTATCTAATAATGAAAAAGAAGAACTTTTAATTAAACCTATCCTATTAGTAGGACCTCCAGGGACAGGTAAAACTTTATTAGTAAGAGCTATAGCAGGAGAGGCTGATATACCTGTTATACAATTTATTGTAAATAAAGATTCCCCGGGATTTACTAGAGAGTTAGTGCCTGAATATGAAAAATTATCTAAAGCGTTTGAGTATGCTAAATCTATAGCTCCTTGTATTTTATTTTTTGATGAAATGGATTCATTAGCTCCAAAAAGAGGAGGAGGTTATTTTGGAGAAAATGCTTGGGCTGAAATTCGTTTAAATAACAATATTTTACCTTATGAGTTTAGTCCTCTTAAAGCACCTGAACCTCAAAAAAATAAAATGGATAAATTTAAAACTAAAAAAGTTAAACCGCGCGGAACTTTATTACAGTTATTATATGAATGCAATAATCTTTCAAATGAAAAGCCTATTCTTTTAATAGGTGCTACTAATAGACAAAATGAGATAGACCCTGCGGTTATTCGACCAGGACGTTTTTCCACTATTTATAATTTTTCGCTACCTAATTCTTCAGAGCGTATTGATTTTTGTAAATTTTATGCGGCAGGATTATCTATGGATAAAGAAATTCCATGGGATTATATAGCGAAAAGAACTGTTGGTTTTAGCCCTTCAGATATTTCAATGCTTATGAAAGAATCGAGTCTATATGGGGTCTTAAATAATACTAAGCATACTTTAAAATCATTAGAACATGGTATTGATCGCGTTTTAGGTGTATCTAAATCTTATCTTAGTACCCTTAATATTTCTAAAAAAAATGTATATAATAAAATACTTCATATGGCTTATTATAAAGTAGGCTTAACTCTTTTACCTTTATTATTTAAACAAGAGATGCCTGCTTTTATTAAGCTTTGGCCAATGCAAGAGAGAGCTATAGTAAAACAAAATAAATTGGAGGAAAATATTCATTCTTCAGAGTGGGACACTTTAGCTACATTAGAGCAAAAATTAATATTAAGATATGGAGGTAAAGCAGCTGAATTATTATTTTCTTATTTAGATAAAGATTTATCTGATGAAGGATTTAGTGAATTAAGTGCAGGCCAATTATTTATTACGTTTTTAGTGGACTATTATAATCATTATTCAAGATCAGAGCCATTGGGAATTATTCCGACGCTGTTGAAAAAGCGCTCATCCACTTTTTGGCATAATTATGAATATAATCTTTTTGAGTTTAAAAATATTATAAATGGTCCTTCAAACGTTTATAAAGAGCCTCTAATTGGTTTTTATGGGATAGAAGGAGCTGAATCATTTTATGATCAAAAAGATAAAGCGAAAGATATACTTGACATAAAAGATAAACACGCTCAATCTTTAAATTCTTATTTATGGTGGTATCAATACGTACCAAAAGATATTTTTAAAATATGGACTACAAGTCTTAAAAATCAAAAATGGTCTCGTTTTTGGTTACCTGATCCAGAATTATCATTTTTTAATTTAGATTTTGTTAATGCTGAAATTTATGTCTCTGAATTAATAGATACTTTATTACCTACTTGGAAATTTAATAATCAAGGTCTTCGTAAACTTAATAAAAAAACGCGTACCGTATGGCCTCAAATAAAGTTTGCTACTCACGAATATATTGTATCATGCTTAATTTTAAGCTCTTTAAATAAAGCAATGGAAGTATTAGATGAACATAGAGAATTTTTAGATTTTTGTGTAGCACATTTAATAAAAGAAGAAATTCTACGAGAACCTGACATTTTAAAAAACTTAAAGCGATTTAATCTAGAAAAATATCATCCAAAAAATAATTTAGAAAAAGATCAATTTAAAGATAATAAAAAATTAAATATATTAAACAAATATACTATAGTATCAAGATCAGGAGGACTTAATTCACGACGACCTTTCCCTTTATGGATTGATGTTGATACTATTACTAAAAATAATTAAAATTATGAAAATTATGAAATCATTTTTAAATTTTGAAAAAATGGGAAATTTTATTTTACACCCTATACAAAGTCGACTTATTGTAATAAGTTATTCTATTTTAATTTTAATTTTACCTTTATATGCTTTATTTTCATATGCTTCAAATGCTAGCTGGTCTTTAATTCTTGAAAAAGCAACAGATCCTATAGCTGTAGCAGCTTATACTTTAACTATAAAGATGGCTTTATATACAGCCATAATTAATACAATTTTTGGTTTTATAATTGCATGGGTTTTAACTCGATATAATTTTTCAGGTAAACGCATAATGGATGCTATAGTAGACTTACCATTAGCACTACCTACATCAGTAGCAGGTTTAGCTTTATCTACTGTTTTTGGCAGAAATGGGCTATTTGGCCATATTTTAGATTTTTATAATTATGAAATAATCTATACTAAACGAGGTATTCTTTTAGCTATGATTTTTGTTTCATTTCCATTTTCAGTGCGCGCTATCCAACCTATCTTAAAAGAAATAAATAAAGAGGAGGAGGAAGCTGCTTGGTCATTAGGATCAGGACCTTTAGAAACATTTAAACGTTTTATATTTCCTATTATATTACCTGCTATATTAAATGGTTTTACCTTAACTTTTTCTCGTTCTTTAAGTGAATTTGGGTCTATAGTTATGGTTGCTGGAAATTTACCTTTACAAGATTTAGTATCTTCAGTATTAATTTCACAATACTTAGAACAATATGATTATATCGGAGCTTGTGTCATAAGTATTATTGTTTTAATGTTAGCTTGTAGCGTTCTTTTATTTGTTCAAATTATTCATTCTTTAGTCGTAGTAGACTCTAAATAAAAAATATTATGTTTTTAGTATATTTGCGTAATTGCATGGACTTTTTTTTTAATAGTTCATTTAATTATTCTTTAACTTCAATAGATTTTTATAAAACTATTTTTTTAATTTTTGCTAATAAAATTAAAAATAATTTTTTATATATTATAAGCTTCCAATGGTTTTTTAATATAACATATATTATAAATCAATTACCTTCAATAGACGATGAATTATATATTCCTATTGTTAGAGATTTTTTTAATTTTAATTCTCTTATTACGTATATATATAATATAAGTCTTACGCAAATCTTTTCAATTTTTAGTTTTTCAGCAATACATGTTTATTTTATAAAACGACTTTATTCTGAAAATCTTACATCTATTCTACCTGCGTTATCTGGTTATTTTATATCAGAAATTTTATTTATCATTTGTATCTATTCAGGAATAACGAATTTATTTATTATTTTAGCTAATTGGGAAAGATTTTTTATAATATCTGGAATTATATTCTTCTTTTATGAAGGAGTTAATTTCATAAAAGAAAATAAAAACAAAAACATTTATTTAAAAATTCCATTTATAAAACATTCGACTTTTTTTAATAGTTATAGATTTTTTAACTTTAAAGAATTTTTTTTAGGCGTTTTTTTATTTTGTTTAGATTCACCTTCAATATTTACTTTGGTAAGTAATTTAAGTTTAACCCCAACAGTATCTAATTTTGAATTTTTTATAAATAGTTCTTTTATTCAATTAGTTTTATTTATCTTAATACGTAGCTTTTTTTTCTATTTAAGCTTTATAATAATATATCCATTTATTTTAAATAAAATTCACCATAATACTTATTTCCAATCAGATACTCTTAAAAAAATAAATATATTTATTCAAAAAGGGTTTGGAATGTTATTAATTTTTTTTAGTGTTTCAAGCATACCTTTTTATACTATTGAATATTTTTTAGGCTATTTATTAGGTATTATTCCTAAAGATATTTCATTATTTTTTACTCAACTAGATCCATATTTTTTATCAGATTCACCTGGATTTTATGAACAATTTTATTATGGAAATACAGTCGTACCATTTAAGGCAGCTAAGTTCGATCGTGGTCGATATCTTTTATATCCAGCTTATAGAGAGCTGCCACCTAGTTATGAAGATTTTATTTTTAAGCCTATTTATTTAGAATGGACAAAAACGCTTAAATCTAATAATTATATAGATAGATATTTAGGTAGCCAAAAGACGACTATGCAGTATATACAAACAAAAGCTACGCCTATTATAAAATTTTTTGAAAATTTATTTCCAGATGCCAATGTTCGTAAATCTAATAAGCGTAAAAAAATTTTAACGCAATTATTAACAGATAAATTTTTAGGATCACATACAAAATTAAATACATATTTTAATGTTCCTTATGCAGAAAAATTATTATTTTTTAATAGATTATCTAAAAGCGCTTTTAGAATAAATAATAAACAATATTATAATGATTTAATATTATCTTCTATAGAAGAATTTGTAACTTTTAATGAAAATTTGATTCCTAATTTTGAAACGTTAACACCTTTTGATAAATGTACTTATAGGTTTAGTTTAAGTAAGAATTTATTAACTTCGCGCTTAAAACCATTTGTTGACTTTTTAGATTTATTTTCAGCTCCAGAGTTTGACATAACTCCTATTTATGTTAAAATGGCAGAAAATATCTTATCAACATATGATAGAAAAAAATTTTTTGCGCCATTAGCTAATTTTTTTAAAGATGAAACATTAAATGAGTCTAAGGTCAAAAAAAAAAATGCTCAACCTAGTTTATCTAGGGAAATCGAAGCTATTCAAGGAAAAATTCCTCTTGAAAGCATACTAACAGAAGGTATTGTAGCGTTATTTCCTGAATGGGCTTATATTAAAATGGAATTAGTAGGCAAATTAGGTTCTATTATAAAAGAATATCAACGATATTTTAATTTTTTAGAAATATTTAATTTATACTTACGTGGGCATTCTTTTAAATTAACAGTTAAACAAAGTATTGATTTACATTATAGACAATTATATCAAACGGAAGCCATCTCATATTTAAGACATTATTTTAATAATAATTCTTATCGTAAAATTAGAGATGATTTAGATAATTTTTCAAAAGTACTAAAAATAAATTTCATAGAAAATACTAAAAATAAAACCAATAAAATTAAAAATTTAAATACTAGAGAAGATTCTAAAAAATTATTAATAAGTCTAGAAAAAGATTCTAAAAAATTTATGAAGTATTTATTATTTAAAACTACTAGAAGTTTTGCTAGTAAGGTTTATAATCATCAGTTTAAAGGGACTTTAATTGATCTAATACAATGGTTTAGTTATTCACCTTATACTTCCAGTATGTTTAAAGAGATAAATACAAAAGAAATGGAAAATGTTTTTATTGAAGCGGAAGAACCATCATATTTGTTATCTTTAAATAATGATGTCAAAAAATATTATCCCATTATTAAATATGATCAAGCATTCTATAAAAAAGATGCCTTAGATAAAGGTATCATATTTGATCATATACTTTATAAATCTTTAATAGAAGAATTATATGATGATGATCTAACATTAGAAAACTCAGAGTCCTTAAAAAATGAAAATAAATTAAGCAAAAAAAATTTATCTCTAATTAATTCTAATATAATAAGTCCAAATCAAAATATATTTGACTTATTAAATATGATAATAGATTATATAACTATAACTAATTATTCTTTATCCAAAATAGATACTTTATTAAATCCATTTATTGAGTATATGTCATTTGAACCTTTATGTGCTAGCAACCACAATAATTTATTTGTTTTAAGCACAGCACATTATTCAATAAATGATATAGACTTACCAGTAAAAAATCATAATACTAATAAATGGCCACTTCCTTCTAATATATTAGATTATCTTGTATATAATATATCAGATGATAAAGTTTCTTTTAAAAACCCTTTAGCATATATAGGAATGTTTTTACAAATACCTTATGAAAAATTTGGTATTGATTATAAAAATACATATATATTTAAAGTGGATAATTATGAAGAATTGAATGAACATGAAGTTTTTGATCAATATATGGATTTTTTTGCTAGATATGAAGATCCAGCTTATGAATCACTTCAACTTAAATTTATAAATCTATTTTTAGAAAATAGCTTAGATGATACAAACAAAGCATTATGCAAAAATTATTTATTTTCTAAAAATTTCATGGTACCTACAGCTTATATTGATTGTCCTTTCCCTATCCTACAACATTTTTACTTAGCTAAAAACTTACGCCAATTATTTTTTGTTCGATCACCTATTAGAGGAGGATACAAATGGGCTGGTTCTTACACTAATAATATAATAAATAATAAATTATATACTGATTTATTAAAAATTTATAATAGAATTATTCTTTTATGGCATAAAATATATACATCTATAATTTATAAATTTAAAAGAAATAATCATGGGACTTTAGCTCAGCTGGTAGAGTAGCTGCCTTACAAGCAGATTGCCATCGGTTCAAATCCGGTAAGACCCATATAAAAGATTCCCCGTTTTTATTTTTTTATAAAAAATAAATATTTTATTTTTATTTGTTTAACTATGACTATATTAGCTTGGATAAAAGATAAAAAAAATAAAGCTATTTTAAATACGCCAGAATATAGCTCTCAAAGTTCCCTTTCATGGTGTTTTACTCATAAAGAGGCTGCCTCTAATAAAGCAGTAAGTTTTATAAATCTTAGTAAAAGACGTGCACTATGGACTCGCTGTGAAAAATGTGGTATGATACAATTTATGAGATTTTTTAAAGAAAATGCTAATCTTTGTTTAAGTTGTTCATATCATCATATAATGACAAGTGATGAACGAATAGCCCTTTTAGTAGAAAAGGGAACTTGGTACCCCTTAAATGAAACAATATCACCTAAAGATCCTATAAAATTTACGGACACTCAATCATATGCTCAACGTATTCAAAGTACACAAGAAAAATTAGGTATGCAAGATGCTGTACAAACAGGCACTGGGCTAATAAATGGTATACCTTTCGCTATAGGTATAATGGATTTCCGTTTTATGGGAGGTAGCATGGGTTCTGTAGTAGGTGAAAAGTTAACACGATTAATTGAATATGCTACAAAACAAGGTCTTTTTTTATTAATAGTAAGTGCTTCAGGAGGAGCGCGTATGCAAGAAGGGATTTATAGTTTAATGCAAATGGCTAAAATTTCAGCTGCTTTAAATGTATATCAAAACGAGGCGAATCTATTATATATTTCACTTTGTACTTCGCCTACGACAGGTGGTGTCACTGCCAGCTTTGCCATGCTTGGTGATATTATTTTTTCGGAGCCGGAAGCCATTATAGGATTTGCAGGTAGACGTGTTATACAACAAACATTACAGCAAGAACTACCAGAAGATTTTCAAACAAGTGAATCTTTATTACATCATGGGTTAATAGATGCGATAGTTCCTAGATGTTTTTTAGTTAATGCTATTTCAGAAGTAGCTAGTATCTTTGCATATGCTCCTTCAAAATATAAAAAATTAGGTAATATTTCCCATTATCATGAAAATACTTTGTCATGGGCTACAGAGGAAATACTTAGAAGAAATTGTATAAACAATAAGAAAGTGGAGTATAGGACTATTGAAAAAATTTATCAAACTACTCTTTATAAAGAATCTTTTTTCAGATTAAATAAACTCTTAAGTAAATTAAAATCTGAAATTAATTTTACTAACAAAATGAAAAAACAAAATAATGCTTTTAATACTAGTTCTGTTTATGCAAATTATTATGATGTAATGTTATGTAATTATAATATAGGAACTCATTCTTTAAATTTATTATTTAATGAAGAAAGCGAATTTTGTAAATATTTTCCTTTTAACATGGATCATATGAAAAAAGAAAATCGAATAAAATATAATTTTATAACAGAGAATTCAAATGATTTTATTCGAAAAAAAACCATAAACGATTTTTCTATTATGTTAATAGGAGACTAATTTTTTATTAAATATAAAATATGGCTAAAAAAAGTTTAATAGTACGTGAATACAAAAAAAATATTTTAGTAAATAAATATTATAAAAAGCGATTATTATTAAAAAGTCAATTAAATAATACTATAAATAGTACTGACTGCATTTTAAAAATACTAAATAAATTACAAAAATTACCAAAAAAAAGTTCGCCTACTAAACTGCGAAATCGTTGTACTTTAACAGGCAGAGCACGTGGTGTTTATAGTGAGTATAAAATATCTAGGTTTGTCTTTCGTAACTTAGCTTTAAATGGATTACTTCCTGGAGTTTTTAAAGCAAGTTGGTAATTTTATTAAGGTAAATCTGGATATTTATTATCAAAAAATAATTAGTAAACTTTGAAGGCGATGTGGCCTAGTGGTAAGGCAGTAAATTGCAAATTTATCAACCTCAGTTCGATTCTGAGCATTGCCTTTTTTTCAAAAATTACTAAATATAATTTATTTTCAATTTTTATGTTATTAAACGATCAAAAATTTTTGCCTATTAATATTCATTATTTAAATCAAGGGCGTTTTGATTTAAATAAATTAAAAAACTTTAATTTACTTATTAATCAAAGAGAAAATTGGCGCTTTTTTTTAATAAATGGATTAAAATTAGCTTTTAAAGAATTTGAACATTTTAAAATAAAAAATAATAATTTTATAATAGATATTGTTTTTCAAGAAAAATTTTTATTTTTTAAACAAATAAGGCAAGCTTATTTAAAAAAAGTGGAGACTTTTGGGTATAATATTTTTATACCTATAATAATTACTCAAAAAATATTAAATAAAAAAAATAATTTAAATTTAACTTTTTTTAAATGGCTCGACTTAGGTATTTTGCCTTCTCTGAGTCCAAAAACTAGTTTTTATATTGATGGGATATCACGAGCAGTTTCAACCCAAAAGAAAAAAAGTCCTGGTTTAATGTTTGATTTTGATTTAACTAAAAAGTCAAGTCTTGAAAAAAGGGAAGGTGAAGCTTTTTTAAAAATAATAGCTCCTCGAGGTTCGTGGTTTAAAATTAGCTATTCTGAAGATCATATTATTTTTATTGAAATACGTAATATAGCTTATAAAATACCTATATTTACTTTTTTATGTGCTTTAGGGTTTTCTTTAGAGTCTATTTTCCAATTTTTTAATTACAATATAAATAATTTTAAATTAATACCAAATAAATATGATAATACAAATGCTTTAATAAAAGCTCGTAATGATATTTTTATATTATATTCTGACTTATTACCATTACTTAATAAAACTAAAAAAAATTTTGAAATTAAATATATTATAAATCATTATTTTTTTTCATATATATGGAATTCAAATACTAGGTATTGCGGTGAAGCTACGCGATTACACTTATATAATAAAGTAGGAAGTCCTTTATCTTTAAATTCATTATTCTTAGAAGAGATAGATTTCATATATATTACTAAAATTTTTATTTATCGCTTAATTAATAATAATTTTAAAGATGAGAATAATGATAATTTAAAAAATATGCGATTCAGGAATGGAGGTGATTATATATATTTACAGACAAGACAAGGGTTATTTGATTTTGAAAGTTTTTTAAATATAAATTTACATAACATAGAAAATAATTCTTTTTTTTGTAATATAACAACGAATAAAAAAAAAGAAGACATTTATTCCATAAAAAAAAAAAAAAATATTAAAAATTTTAACTTAAGTAAAATTTCTTTCTTAAAACACATTTTACTTAAATCTTGGAAAAGTTTTTTTTTAAGTGGAACTTTATCTCAATTTGCTGAAAATTTAAACCCATTATCATATATAACGCATGCTAGACGTTTTACAAGTTTAGGCCCTGGAAGTTTAAAAAAAGCGGAAGCTTCTATAGAAGTTCGTAGTATTAATCCATCATATAATGGAAGAGTATGCCCTATAGAAACCCCCGAAGGATTTAATGCTGGTTTAGTGCATTCTTTTAGTTTATATTCATTTAAAGGAGTTAATGGAGAGTTATTATTGCCTTTTTATTTTATTTATAAAAATATTAAACAAAGTTATTATTTACCTCCTATTTTTTTTAATATCGAAGAAGAAAGTAATCAATCTATTATTACTGGGGATTTAATTCATGAAAAATGGAATGATTTTTTAAATAAAAAATTATCTTTAAGAAATAATTTTCATTTAGATAAAAATGATATATCTAAAATATCATTCCAATCTTTATCTCCGTATCATATGATTTCCTTAGCTACAAGCTTAATACCTTTTTTAGAACATAATGATGCAAACCGTGCTTTAATGGGATCTAATATGCAGAGACAAACAGTTCCTGTATTAGGCGCTCATAATTTTATAGTTCGTACTGGTTTAGATACTAAATTTTTTTCAGATATATCGAGTATACCTATTAGTCAGATAAATGGTTTTAATTTTGAATCAAATAATAACTATTGTTATTTTTATAAAATAGATAATTTAATAACTTTAAATAATATCTCCTATAATTATATTAAAAAAACAAATCATAACAGTTTATATATAAATGAATCTATAAAAAAAAAGAATCCATGGCATCAGCAAGGGGATTTTTTAATAAATAATTCAGTTATTGAAAATGGGAAATTAGCATTAGGTCCAAATCTTTTATTAGCTTATTTACCTTGGCATGGCTATAATTATGAAGATGCTGTTATAATAAATGAGCGTTGTGTTTCTCAAAAAATATTAACTTCATTACATATTATTACTTTAACTAATTCACTAGAGTTAGCTTATCGTGAAATAAATAAAAAAAAAGAATTTTTTTATGAAGTTCCTGTAAAATTAGAAATTCTTTTTTCTTTTTTTGCTCCTTTTTATTATAATTTAAAATATTATAAAAATCAAGAGTTTAGCCAGTTCGAAAAAAAAAATCCTTCTTATTATACAAATAATATAAATATAGGTACATTTTTAAAAAAAGGAGATTGTATTTTTTCAAAATGTAGAATTAGATTTTCATTTAGTAGAGAACTCAGACTGCAATATAAGGAATTATTTATTTTATTAAGAGAAGCATTTCCTACTTTTGAAGATTTTAAAAATTTTGCTAATATTTTTGCTTATGATAAATATAAACAAAAATTAGATAGAAAAAAACAAAAAAAAAATACTCGACTAAAAACTGATAATTTTATTTTTAATAAAAACTCTACTTTATTTAAAAAACATAAACTTAAAGCATTGATAAATTATTATAATATCGAAGATTCTACGATATATGCCCAAAAAAATCAAGAAGGTCTGATTATATCTAAACATTTGAAAAAAGTTCCAATGACTTATACTTCTATAACTCCATTTGATCTTGAAGAATTTTTAAGTACTAAAGAATCTAAAAAAAAGGAATATTATAATTTATTTTTTACAAAAAGTATAAATATTGAAATCCTTCAATTAAGAGATATACAACTTGGAGATAAGTGTGCAGGGCGACATGGTAATAAAGGTATAATTTCAAAAATATGTCCGATAAATGAAATGCCTCTATTACCAGATGGTACACCTATTGATATTATATTAAACCCACTGGGTATTCCATCTAGAATGAATGTGGGCCAAATTTTTGAAAGTCTTTTAGGATTAGCAGGATTCTATTTAAATGAAACATATACGATTAATATTTTTGATGAGCAGTTTGGGCTAGAAGCATCTCGAAGTTTTGTATTATCTAAACTTTACAAAGCTTCTATATTATCTAATAAGCCTTGGCTTTTTCTTAAAAAAAATGCAGGTAAAACAAATATTATAGATGGTTTAACTGGAAAATATTTTCAGCAACCGATAACTATAGGATATAGCTCAATATTAAAATTAATACATATGGTAACTGATAAGTTACATGGACGATCTATAGGAGGTTATTCAACCTTAACTTTACAACCAACAAAAGGTAAAAGTTTATTAGGTGGTCAGCGTGTAGGGGAAATGGAACTTTGGGCATTACAAGGATATGGAGCTTCTTGGGCTCTTCAAGAGCTTTATACTTTAAAATCAGATTTAGTAGAAGCTCGACAACATTTTCAAAATTATATTAATTCATTTAATATAGAAAGTAATATATATGATAGAAATGATATTTCTTTAACTGAACTGGAATCTTTAATAATTTCAGATACATTTAAACCTTATACTTTAGAATGCTTTTTAGAAGACTTAAAAGCATTGTGCATTTATATAGATTATTAATTATTTTTATGGGAAGATATAGAGGCCCACGCCTTCGTATTATACGTCGTTTAGGAGATCTTCCGCTTTTTACAAAAAAAAAGCCTCACATAGCTTCTAAACGTTTACCTTTAGGTCATCCAGTAAGAAAAATAAAACGACGCCCTTCAATTTATGGTCTGCGTTTATTAGCTAAACAACGTTGTTGCTACTCTTATGGATTACGTGATTATCAATTAAAAAATTATATTAAAAAAGCGCGTAATGCGCAAGGTGATCCTATTAAAAATCTAATTTTTTTATTAGAATCTAGATTAGATAGTAAAATATATCGAAGCGGTATTGTATCTACAATGGCAGCTGCTCGACAATTAATAACGCATGGTCATGTTTTAGTAGATAATATTAAAATTACAATACCTAGTTATTCATGTAATGAAAGCCAAATATTAGATTATAAAAATACAAAACTAACTTCAGAATTAATAGAAAAAATAAAATTATCTTTTAATCCAATATATGTATTGGAATATTACGCGATTAAATTATAAATATATTATAAGTATGCTTATTTTTAAAGTTTTGTTTTAAAATACATAATTTAAATAGAATATAATAAAATCCTCAATAGCTCAAAGGTAGAGCAAATAGCTGTTAACTATTTTGTTAGAAGTTCAAGTCTTCTTTGGGGAGGTTATTATAATCTTCACTAAAGTAGTAGGATAGAGCAGTTTGGTTAGCTCGTGAGTCTCATAATCTCAAGGTCACAGGTTCAAATCCTGTTCCTGCTCTTATTTTTATTTAGAGGTTGTAGTTCAATTGGTTTAGAGCATCACCCTGTCACGGTGAAAGTTGCGGGTTCAAGTCCCGTCAATCTCGAAAAATAGCATCTATGGCAGAGTGGTCGAATGCACCGCACTCATAATGCGGAATTATAAACGTCGTTGGTTCAAACCCAACTGGATGCAAAAAAAAAAAGGGAATGTAGTTTCAGTTGGTAGAACGTTGCTTTTGCAAAGCAATAGACAGCGGTTCAAGTCCGCTCATTTCCATTTAAAAGGAAAGAAGTGTTTTTTTATAAACACTTACAATCAAAATTCGAGTATGCTTTCCCTATAACTTAAATATGTTGTCATACTCAAAAAAATTGCTTAAAATAAAGGCGTAGGGTGGATATCTAGGCGTTTAAAGTCGATGAAGGGCGTGTATTACCTGCGAAAAGCTTCGGGGAGAAGGTAAATCCTATAATCCGAAGATACCCAAATAGGAAAACCTGATTGTTTTTCAAAGAAAGAATACAATCACTTTTTAATAAAAGAGATAACTCAGTGAAGTGAAACATCTCAGTAACTGGAGGAAAAGATAGCAAAAGCTATTTCCATAGTAGTGGCGAGCGAACTGGAAAAAGTCCATAAAAAAATATAAAAATTCATTTATTTAAATATGAATAGCAATAAATAAGCTAGCCATAGAAAGTAATAGCCTTGTAATTTAATAAATATATGAATTAATTTTTTAATAAGTAATATGGAAAATGTGAAATTCCGTATGAATTATGAGAACCACCTCATGGGCTAAATACTCTTAAACGACCGATAGAGAAAAGTACCGTAAGGGAATGATGAAAAGAACTTCGAAAGAAGAGTGAAATAGAACTTGAAACCCTATGCTTACAAAAAGTGGGAGCCTTTTAATATTAAAAGGTAACCGCGTGCCTGTTGAAGAATGAATCGGCGAGTTAAAAAAGATGGTAAAGACTAAAAATATTCTTTGAAGTCGAAGTGAAAACAAGTCTTAATTAAGGGCAATTTTAATCATTTTTTTTAGACCCGAACCCGAGTGATCTAACTATGGCCAGGATGAAAATAAGGTAACACTTATGGGAGGTCCGAACTGGTAATTGTTGAAAAAATTTCAGATGAGCTGTAGTTAGGGGCGAAAAACCAATCGAACTCGGAGCTAGCTGGTTCTCTCCGAAATGCATTTAGGTGCAGCAAAGTTTAGATAATTTATTAGTTATTATATAAAAAAGAGGTAAAGCTACTGTTTCAAAAGAGGCTACGAGAGTGGTACTTTTTTGTTGCAAACTCAAAATGCTTTTTTATAGTTAAATTTAGTGAGACTTTGGGGGATAAGCTCCATAGTCAAGAGGGAAACAGCCCAGACCATCTGTTAAGGCCCCTAAATGAGAATGAAAGTGATTAAGGAAGTAGTCAAGTAAATACATCCAGGAGGTTAGCTTAGAAGCAGCGATCCTTTTAAGACAGCGTAATAGCGCACTGGCCTATATTTTAAAAAATAATAACTTGATTGCGCCGAAAATGAAAGGGACTGTATTCTCTGCCGAAGCAATGGAATATTTTTTTAAATATTGGTAGGAGAGCGTTCTGATAAAAATCAGAAGTGAGAATGCCGATTTTAGTAACGAAAACATTGGTGAGAATCCAATGCCCCGAAAACCTAAGGATTCCTTTGGCAGGTTCGTCCGCAAAGGGTTAGTCGGCACCTAAGGCTAAATCGAAAGATTATGTCGATGGATAACAAGTTAATATTCTTGTACACTTTTTTTTAATTTAATTCGATTAATTAAAAATAAAAAGAGTAACGAAATTACTAAAAGGAAACTGTTACTGGATTTCAGTTTATAAAAGTGGAGTTATATAGGAAAAAAAACTTATAAAAAATAATTCTACTTTTTTATACCCTTCAAAAATTTCCAAGAAAAACTCTAACTTTATAAAAAAAAAAGTGCCGTACCTTAAACCGACACAGGTAGGTAAGTAGAGAATACTAAGGGGAGCAAGAAAACTCACTCCAAGGAACTCGGCAAATTAACTCCGTATCTTCGGTAGAAGGAGTGCCTAAATTAAAAAAGGTCTCAGTAAAAAGATTCGAGTAACTGTTTAACAAAAACACAGCTCTCTGCTAATTCGTAAGATAATGTATAGGGGGTGACGCCTGCTCACTGACAAGTAGTGAACGCTTTTAGTGATAATTTATATTTGAGCTTTGGGCTAAAACCTTGTTGAAGAGAAGTTCTAACTATGAGAATTATAAAGTAGCGAAATTCCTTGGCGGGTAAGTTCCGTCCTGCACGAATGGCGTAATAACTCGAATACTGTCTCGGAGTGAGACTTGGTGAAATAACAAAATCCGTGAAGATGCGGATTAATGGCATCAGGACAGAAAGACCCTTGAAGCTTTACTGGAATCTGAAATTGAAAGCTATATTTAACTGCGCAGCATAGGTGGGAGATTTTAAATGAAAGTTTAGGCTTTTCATTTATCTTAAGTGAGATACCACCCTTTTTAATATAAAATTCTAACTTGATTTTTTTCAAAGACAGTTTTTGATGGACAGTTTGTCTGGGGCAGACGCCTCCTAAAAGGTAACGGAGGCTTCCAAAGATTTTTTTAAGCGGGTTGGAAATCCGTAGTAAAGTGTAAAAGCGTAAAAAAATTTGACTGTAAAACTTAAAAGTTGAACAGGGACGAAAGTCGGGTTTAGTGAACCGACGATTCTTTGTGGTAGGGTCGTCGATAAAATAATAAAAGTTACTCAAGGGATAACAGGCTTATCTTCACCTAGAGTTCATATCGACGTGAAGGTTTGGCACCTCGATGTCGGCTCATTGCATCCTGGAGCTGCAGCAGGTTCCAAGGGTTAGGCTGTTCGCCTATTAAAGCAGTACGTGAGCTGGGTTCAGAACGTCGTAAGACAGTTTGGTCCGTATCCGATGTCATCGTGGGAGTATTGAGAGGATTTTTTAATAGTACGAGAGGACCTTAAAAAGCACACCTCTGGCGTACCAGTTTTTGTGCCAACAGAAAACGCTGGGTAACTATGTGTGAAGTAAATAACCGCTGAAAGCATCTAAGTGGGAAGTTCACCTCAAGATGAGTACTCCTAAAAAATTTAGAGGCTCCGAAAAGATTAACCGGTAAATAGGTGTTAAGTTTAAAATAAGTAATTATTGTAGCTGAGACATACTAATAAGCCAAATTTAAGCAATAAATATATTCTATAAAAACTTAATAAAATTAGTGTCTTAATAATATAGAAAGACCTTAAATCCATACCGAACTAAGAAGTGATACTATATTAAAACAAAAATACTAAGTGGGCAGCTGCTTGGAAAGATAGTTAGATGCTACATTATATGTCTTCTTATAATGTTATTAGGTGAATGACGGGACTTGAACCCGCGTATGAAGATACCACAAACCTTTGCCTTACCACTTGGCTACACCCACCAATTAGTTAAAAGAAAAATCCAGTCCCTGCTGGTATTATTTTATTAAAAAGTACATTTTCATGTAAACCTAATAAATAATCAGTTTTACGTGTAAAAGTATGATCAATTATGATTTCTCGTAAATTTTGAAAACTTCCTGCAACTCCAAAACTATTTTTCTTTTTTGTTATTTCAGTCATACCTAAAAAAATAGGCATATAACTAATTTCTTTTAAATTCAAAGATTTTAATCTTTTATTATAATTATATATTAAAAGCCAATGGATCTTTTCTTTTACAATAAATCCAGAATCTCCTGGGTTTATTATTTCAACTAAACTAGTAAGTTCTCGAACAATTAACTCTATATGCTTAAAAGATATATTAACACCTTCTTGTAAATAAACATTTGAAATAATTGAGGCAATATCTAAGCCAAAATTACTTTTACTATGAAAATAAGCCAAGTAGCATATATCTCCTATATTTAAATTAGGTTTAAAATTATTTAAATAAACCTTAGACTCTACTTTTTTTAGATTAAATAAAGAATTTTTTATTTTTAAAAAACCTAGGTTTTTTAAGAAAAATTGCCATATTTTATAAAGTTCTACTTTTGGTTTATAAAAAGGAAGAGGTCGACCTTCTAATAGTTTTTCAACTCTTGGAATACCTTGTATAATGTCTTGAGTTTCAGGTTTTAGTGATTTAAAGGAGCATAGCAGCTCATTTTTAAAAATAAAATCTTTCTCCATTTTATGATAAATAGTATCTGATGGGAAAATTAATGGAATACCTTTTTGTAGAGTAAAAGTTTTAATTGTATTTGAAACTAAAAACCCTGAAATATTAGAATTTTTTCTAATAAAGTTAAAATTATATCTATTTTTTTTGTTATCTTTTTTAAAACTAAATAGCGAATTTGGTGAGATAGAATACCAAAATTTAATATTATTTTTTAGTTGAAATCCGATAAATTCACCTTCTACATTAGATGTTTTTTTTTCTTTTAGATTTATTGTTTTTTGTTTTATCTGGGAAAAAAAAGTGTTAATTTTTTTTAATGGAAATTTTAAAAAGATACTATTTCCAAATAATATATTACTAACTTTATTTTTTTTATAATTTTGACTATAAAAAAATAATTTATTTTTTCGAATATTTAGACTGTTTTTTTTGCTATTTAATCTAAATATTTCTATCTTTGAACTCGAAGTAGATGTATATTTAAAAAAGTGGAATTTATCCTTTTTTTTCAAATTTTTTGATAATATCCATAAAATATATTTATTTTTTATTAAAAGGGATAAATATAAATATTCGAATACTATAATATTAAAAATTGACTTTGTCAAAATATTTATAGAATATGAAGAAGAAGTCCATAAGAGATTAATATTATTACTTACTAAAGAACTCTTTAATTTCTTGTTATAGAAAAAATTTAATTTTTGATTATTTTGTTGAAATGCTACATTCAATTTTTTATAAGTTGAATAATCATAATGACTTTTACAAAGGCTCATTTTTAAATTTTGATAAAGTAAATATTCTTGTTTTTTTAAATTGAACTTCTTTGACTTTTGAATAAAATGGATTTCAAATAATATGGTTTTTAAATCGATAAGATCATTTTTTTCTAATATGCTATAATTTTTATAAACAGTAAATTTTTTTGAGTTAAGACTATCTAAATTTAATTTAATTATATTAAATAAAAAAATCCATAAAGGATATAAATATTTATTTAAAGCCAATTTTGGACTAATGATTAAACCAGTTTCTAATGAATAATATGGAATGTATGTTTTTAACAAATTAGAATTTTTAAAATTTATATTTATTTCAGAAAATAATAGTTGTCCTTTTTTTATAAAATCACCTTCTCTTACAAATAATAAACCTTCATTTTTTAAAGTTTTATTATATAATTCATTTTTTAATTTATCAAAAATAAATAAAGTCAGATTTAATTCATTAAAGGAAGGCGTTAATTTATATACTAAATTTAACGAAGTATAATGAGGCATTACAATCCATGATCTTAATATATTACCTATAACAGGTTTTTTAAATTTTATAAAACCATCGAACGGAGAGTTATATGAAATCCAATTAGCTCCTGAGAAGCCACCAACACCTCCAGTATGGAAAGTACGTAACGTTAATTGAGTCCCGGGTTCTCCAATAGATTGTGCTGCTATTATACCAATAGCTTCCCCTATAGCAACTCGTTTAGCTCTAGCATTATCCCAACCATAACAAAATTGGCATAAAGTATGCTGTAATTGACAAGTTAAAATGGATCTACAAACAATACTTTTTTTATGAGATAAATAATTATAAGAATTTAGCAATAGTTTAACAAGAGTTGGTGATATTATAGTATTTTTTGCTATAAATATGTTTTTATTATAAAAATTTTTTAATAAAGTTAATCCTATTAAAGAATTAGACGATTTTTCATTTATTTCAACAGAAATTCCATTTGTAACATTACAATCTTCAATAGAAATAAAAATATGTTGCACTACATAAACTAAACGACGAGTTAAATAACCCGCAGTTGCTGTTCTTAAAGCAGTATCTACTAATCCTTTACGAGCGCCATAACATGATATAAAATATTCTGTTAAAGTCATTCCTTCTCTAAAATTTCCTTGAATAGGAAATTCTACGAGTTTACCTAAAGGATCTGTCATTAATCCACGTAGTCCTATTAATTGACTAACTTGAGAAATATTGCCACGAGCACCTGAAAAAGCCATAAGAGCTAGGGGATTTAATGGTTCTTTTTTTAGAAATACTTTTTTTATTCGTTGTATAATAAAATTATTTACGTCATTCCATTTAGTTATTAAATATTTTGACTTTTCTAAAGGTGATATATTTTGCAGTAAAAAATGCTCTTCATTATTATTTAAATCTGTTCGTGTTTCTGTAATAAGTTTTTTTTTGTCAGGAAACGATTTTAAATCATCAATTCCTAATGAAAGCCCCGATTGGGTAGCTAAATGAAATCCTATTTCTTTTAATTTTTCTAAAATAAAAAAAACAGTCTGTTCATCATATTTATTTTGAAGAATAAATACCATTTTTTTTAAAGTAGTTTTATTTAATATGACATGTTTTTTTTCTGATTTAATAAATTCTGCTTTTTTTAGAAGGAAAATATATTTAGCTATTTGAGATGTTTTTATCATAAATTTAAATATTTATTAAAATAGATATTACCCAAAGTCGTACGTAAATAAACTTGTTTATTTGTTAATAAATTTTTATTTTGTAAAAAAGAAATTAAAAGATATTTAAATTTTGTATTGTTTAGAATAAGCCAATTAGATATATAATTTTTTTTTATTAATAAGTCTAAAGAATCGAAGACTAAATTAGTAACTTTAAATGTATTTAAACGTATTATTTTCGAGAAGCCCTTAATATTTAATTGTAATTCAATAGGAATTATATAGTTTCTTAATGGATAAGCTAAAAATTTGAAAAAAATATCTTTAGTATTTATTTTTATCCAATATGGAATATGGCATTCATTAATAAACCCTTGATTCATTGCTTGTTTAATAGATTTATCTTCTCGCGATGTTTTAAGCAGTAAATCATTTGTATAGAAATTAAATCCTAATATAATATCTTGAGTTGGTATTAAGAGAGGCAACCCCGAAGCAGGAGCATAGACAAATAAGCTAGAAGCCATTAATTGAATGGCCTCGAGTTTTGCAATTTCTGTTATTGGTACATGAATAGCCATTTGATCCCCATCAAAATCTGCATTAAAGGCAGGACACACTAATGGATGAAGTTCTATAGCTTTACTATGAGTTAATTTTGGTAAAAATGATTGAATTCCTAATCGATGTAAAGTGGGAGCTCTATTTATTATAATAGGATGAGAAAGTAATATAGACTGTAAACTTTTAGTAAATATTAAACTTTTACTATATAGAACTAACTCTGATTTATTATAATTTTTTTTTAAAATATTATTATTTTTTTTATAGAAGTATTCTGATAAAAAAGGATAATATAAAGTAAGAGCCATTTCATATGGTATTCCACATTCATAAATTTTAAGATGAGGAGCAGAGATAATAACAGAACGTCCTGAATAATCTACACGTTTTCCTAATAGATTAAATCTAATTTTACCATACTTGCCTTTAAGTGAATCTAATATAGAAGTTGGTTTAACGTTATCTAATATTAAATCAGTAAATTTTTTATTAGAAAAATTATTTATTGTCTCAGGATTTTTATCAAATAGTGAAGTTATACTTTTTTGTATGGGCATTAAATAATATTTAAGCAACCACAGTTTAGAATTTACATATTCAATATTTAATTCATTTAAATAATATAATGTAGGTAAACTTGAAAAAAAATTAAATGCTTTTTTATTATGAATGATTATTTCTCTATAAAAAGTATTAATATCAGAAATAAATAAATTACCTTCATGCATAATATCACGCATAAATAAAAGTGTTCCTGAAGAAGCTGTTTTTTGATAATTTTTACCACTTAAATCTAATATAGGACGCAAATTTGGTGGAAGTACTGGTATACGTCGTAAAGTCATCCATACAGGAGCTATTTTTTTTAAATAAAAATGTTTAAAATAGTATTGATAATTTTTACTATTTTGTATTATAGTGTTAATTTTACCATAATATTTATTATTAACATTTATTAAATTATTCAACTTTAATACTCTTAATTTTAGAAATTTATTAATGATCGAATAAACAGCCATGTCTTGTAAAAAAAACATTTCTATACCGTCACCCCCCACTTTAAAACAAAGTGAATTTACTTCATTCTTATAGAAATTAAATGTATTATCTATAAAATTATTTATAGATATATTATTAGACTTATATTTATTTAAAGAAATTTTTTGTTGATAAGCGTACCAAGATAATTTTTTATAATATTTTGAAAAATTGCCTAAAAAAAAGTTATAACCTTTTATAAAATCTAAAACTGTCCACGTTTTTCTTGAATTTAAACCATAAAAACCTAAGGCATTGTAAAAAAATAACTTATTCATTTTTTTATTATTAGGAAACTTAGATCTATTTTTAAAAAATGTGCTATATTTATAAATATAAGAATATCTATTATATATTAATATTTTTTTTAAAAGGAATAAATAAATATGATTTTTTTCCGAAAGAAAATTTACCCAATTTTTATAGCTAGGAAAATAAAAAAAAGAATCCATGTTTAATAATAAATGTAAGGATTTTTTCGATTTCATAAGTAATTTTTCACAATAATCTATATAAAATGGATGAAGCATAGCATAATTTAACTTTATATAACCTTTCCTTTTAGACCTTATTGAAGAAGGAAGAAATTCAATGCCACATTTAGTACAAACATTTATTTCTTTATTTTTTCTATTCAATTTTTTACCACAGGCACAAGTAAAATCAATAAGAGGTCCAAAAATTTGTTGACTAAATAAATTTTTATTATTTACTTTTTCTAAATCATAAAAAGTGCTATCTTCCACTTTTCCTACAATTGAACCATCTTCTCTTTTATATTCGGCGGAATTTTGTATTTCTTGAGGTGAAATTATACTTAATTCTAAAGCAAAAAGTTTAGTTTTATTATATTTAATAATAGTGTTATAAAAATTTTTACTTTTATTAATTAAAGAACGAATAATAAAATATTTCATAATAGTTCCATTTAAAAAATTAGATTTAAAAAAAGCCTACTATCGGACTTGAACCGATAACATTCGGTTTACAAAACCGATACTCTACCAATTGAGTTAAGAAGGCTAAATAAAATTATGGCTTTTTTTGAGCTTAGTAGGAATTGAACCTACATTGGAAACTTAGAAGGTTTCTGTCCTATCCATTGAACGATAAGCTCAAAAAAAATTTGATTATATAAAGGAAAAAGAGGGATTCGAACCCTCGGTAATTAAAAAAAAAAATTACGACTCATTAGCAATGAGTTACTTTAAACCACTCAGTCATTTTCCCTTATAGTGTTTATTTAAGCTAATATAACAGTAGCTCCAGCCTCTTCTAATAATGTTTTAGCTTTTTCTGCTTCTTCTAAAGATAAATTATCTAAAAGTTTTTTAGGTAAATCTGCTATAGAATCTTTAGCTCCTTTTAAATCTAATGATGTTGTATTACGAATTGCTTTTAAAACAGCTACTCGTTTTTCAGTTGGCACTGTTTGTAAAATTAACTCAAAATTAGATTTTTTAATTTCAGCAGATTCTTTTTGCTCTATTATATTAGCTTCTGGTTTTGTTTTATTCCCTGTTTGTATAGTAGAAACTATATCTGGTATTTGAAATTGATTACGAATTTCATTAATTAAAGAATTTAGTTCTAATATATTTAAATCACTTAAAAGTGTAATAATTTCATTTATTTTTTTATTAAAAGTCATAAAATTAAATTAATCTAAAAATTGTTGAAAAGCTTTTATTAAAATAAGATGTTTATTTAAAAGTAAATAACTCAAAATTTTAATAACATCTATAGGTTGTAATGAGCTTTTAGTTGTAAATGATAAAATAATAGATTCAGAATTTAAATTGAAAGATTTTTTTGAATTTATTATTTCAATATTAATATTCTGAATCGGATAAGTTTTTATTGAATATAATTTATTTTCAAATTTAATATTATTATTTAGTCCAAATAAAAACCCAAGCTCAAAAGTAAATCCTAAAAAATTTTGTTTAGTAACATGAGCTATTATTTTATAAGGAGTCGTGCATTTGATACCTACAGGAAGCATTAGATCTTTCGCATATAAAATACCTTCACCCACCTGTTTCGCGGAACATAAAAATTTTGCTTTAGATAAATTTTCTTGAAATAAAGCCTTAGGTTTTGATTTATATAATCCCATAGCTTTATAAAAATCAAAAGAATAATTAAAATCTATCCCTAAAATAGTATTTATTATAGTCTCTATCGATTCTTTAGTACCTATATGAGTTTTGTAGTTGTTGTTTTCTGGATTAAACCGAATATTTTTAACGGCAAAATATGGAAATTCTTTAAGTAAAACGGAGCGTATATTAAATCCTAAAGACTGTGCTATCCCTTCTGGTAATGGCCCTATTAAAAAACTGGCTGCGTAATTGTTATTATATTCGTTATATGAGGAACTTAATTGTTTTATAAGCATAAAAATCGTCCTAATTAAGATTATATTCGTCGTTTTTTCTTTTGACGACACCCATTGTAAGGTTTTTTATCTTTTATTTTAATATCTAAAATTTTCAATTCTTTTTCACGTATAGTACGGATTACCATTTCACTTCCTTTACCATAACCATGCAAAATAATTACTAGTCTTTTTATACGTTGAAATTTACAAAATGATACGATATTTTCAGCTGCTTGTTTTGAAGCTATAAATTTTCTTTTAAAACGACCTTTATAATTACAAGAACCACAAGATTCATTTTTCAATACATTTCCTAAAAAATCTGTAAGGCTTATAAGAGTATTATTATACGAAGAGATAATATAAACATAAGCTACATCTAAAGAATATTTTTGTTTAAATTTTGTTAAAGGTTGATAATTGAAAAAACCTTTTGTTTTCTCTAATTTAGTAGCAAAACTTCTAAATCTACTAAATTTGAAGTTATTTAATAAGAAAGGCATTTTATTTTTGGCGTTGCTTATGTTTAGAATTTGGGCATATAACACGTATAATACCTTTTCGACGAATTATTCGACACTTATTACACATTATTCGAATAGACGGATATACTTTCATAATAAACGTAGTGAATTAAATTAATTTTATTGAAAATTAAATTGACAAAGGAGTTCTCCCCCTATATTTAAAGCACGAGCTTTCTTTCCTGTCATTAATCCATAAGAAGTAGATAAAATAACAAAGCCTAATCCATTATCTATTAATGGAATATCTCCTGCTTTTATATATAGACGATTACTTGGCTTACTTAACCTTTGACAGTTTTTAAAAAAATTAAATAAAGTATGATCTGATTTTTTATTATAAAATTTTAACCCTTCTAACTTTATATATTTTTTAGATAATATGGTTTTTTTTTCTAATAAATGCTCCTCCAGTAGGATATTACTAAATGAATAATTTAAATTAGAAAACGGGATAATTACTGTTTGTTTATTAACGCGCAAAGCATTGCGTAAACGCGTTAATGCGTCGCTAAAAAGATCACGTGGCATAAAATAATTAAATTATAGGAAATCCTAGATAAGCACATAGAGCCTTTGCTTCAGAAACATTTTTAGCCTTTATGTTTATAGTTACATTAAAACCTCTTTTTTCTACTCGAGGATTATAAGGTAATTCAGGAATATTACTTTGTGAATAAATAGGAAACGTTATATTTCCTAAAGAATCAAATTGTTTATTTTCAATACCTTGAAATTGTCTTATATTAGGTAAAATTATATTTATAAATTTATATAAAAAAGCATACATTTTTGCTCCTCTTAAAGTAACAGATAAACCTAATATCATTTTTTTTTTTATTTTAAAAGCAGCTATGTGTTTTTTTGCTCTATTTAATTTAGGCTTTTGACCTGTCATAATTAAAAATTCTTTTATAGATTCTTCAATATAGTTATTTATTTCTAAAGTATTTGCTTTACCTATACCTCGGCTTATTACTATTTTTTTTATAACAGGTACTTCTAGTGCTTTTTTTTTATTATAATCCTTTAGATATTGAGGAATTATTTTAGTTTTATAATAATTAAAAAAGTCATTTTTCATAAGATTATTTATATAATATAAGGTGCTAATGATATTATAGAATTTAAGCCAGCTTCAGAGCATTCATAAGGTATAGGACCAAATAAGCGCGTTCCTTTAGGATGTAGTTCTTTAGTCACTAAAACGGCTGCATTTTCATTAAATTTTAGGTGCATTCCATTTGCTCTATGAATCGTCGTTCGGGTGCGAACTATTACAGCACGCACTATTTCAGATTTTTTAACAGAGGTTTGCTTTTTTGTTTTTTTTACAACAGCTACTATTATATCACCAACCCTCGCTCCTTTTTTAGATGACCCGCGTAAAACACGAATGCACATGATTTCTTTAGCTCCTGTATTATCAGCTACTTGTAAAATAGTTTGTGCTTGAATCATAATATTCTTTTTTTATTCCTTTTTAAAAATAAATTTAGTCTTTAAAGGTAATTTAGCAGAAGCTAACTTTAAAGCTTTACGAGCTAATGGTTCAGGAATACCTTTTAACTCATAGAGAATTTTTCCTGGTTTAATGACAGCAACCCAATCTCTAGGAGTTCCTTTACCAGAACCCATACGCGTTTCGGCTGACCTGTATGTTACTGGCTTATCTGGAAAAAATCTCATAAATAATTTACCATGTCGTTTAACTTTTCGCGTACAAGCACGTCGAGCAGCTTCCATTTGTTGTGAGGTAATCCAAGAAGATTCTAATGCTTGTAAACCACAAGAAGCAAAAAATAAGTTATTACCTTTTGAAGCTACGCCTTTTAATCGACCTCGGTGATGTTTTCTATATCGAATTTTTTTAGGGATGTATATCATAATATTTTATTTTAATAAAAATCCTTTAAATACCCAAATTTTTACCCCTAAAAGACCATAAACTGTTTTAAGAGCACGAGAATAATAATTAATCTCAGAACTTAAATTTTGCAAAGGCATTTTACCTTTTTCTTCTACAATAACAGTAGCTTTATCTACACCATTAATACGTCCTTTTATTTGTATTTTAACCCCTTCAGCTCCTTTTTTAATTACATTTGAACTTATTTTAGCTAAAGCTCGTCGAATATTTATTCCTTTATATAAATCTTGATGAAGTTTATAAAAAATCCATTGTGGCTCTAATATAGGGTTATTTAGAAATTTAATCTTTACTTTAATTTTTAGATTATTTAACATTTTTAAATTTTTCATTTTATTTAAATATTTGAAAAATAAAAAATGTAAGCGTTCTTCTAAAATAAAAACAGAATTAAAATTTGATTGTATTTCAGTAGCTATCTTTAGCTTTAAAAACAAATTGATAGAATTTGGAAGATTATTTTTTAATGGGCTAAAATTACCTAGTTGGTTTTTGTGAACTACAATATATTGCATTAATTGAAAATCTATTAAAATTAAACCGCAAAAGAAAGGATCATTTTTTATGATGTATTCTAAAAAATGGTTTGTTTGAATAAAAATAGGATTATTTTTAGATAAAGACCATATTAATTTATGAGTTTTATTATACCCTAAACGTAATCCTATCGTTTTAGAAATAAAGTCCATAAGTTTTATTATTTTTTTTATGAGTAGTTTTTTTTAAATGACCTCGCCAAATTCGAGTTGTAGCAAATTCCCCTAATTTAAAGCCAACCATTTCTTCTGTTATATAAACAGGAATATGCTCACGTCCATTATGAACTGCAATAATCTCACCTATCATTAATGGTACTATTGTAGAAGATCTAGACCATGTTTTAATAACAGAAATTATTTTCTTTTTTCGTTGTAATTTTACTAGCTTTTCTTGTTTTTTACTAGTAAGAGCTTTTATTAAATGAACAGCTACAAAACTAATTTTATTATTTCTTACTGGAATTTTATTTATATTATTAATTCCCATAATTTTTTTTATTTTTTTTTTAATCCTTTAAAAAAGCGCTCACTCCACTTGTGACGGTGTCGTGTTTTAATTCCTAAAGCTGGTTTTCCCCAAGGTGTAGAAGGAATACGCCCTATAGGTGCTTTACCTTCACCTCCACCATGAGGATGATCTACAGCATTTTGAGCAGATCCACGAACAGTTGGTCTAATACCAAGCCATCTAGAGCGTCCCGCTTTTCCTAAATTAATAAATTTATGTTCTGCTTTACTTACTTTACCTATAGTGGCCCAGCATTTATTATCAAAATAACGAGAACGTCCAGAAGGGAGTTTTAAAGTAACAAATGAGTTTGTTTTATAAGAAACTAAAGCACCTGTTCCAGCAGATCGCGCTAATTGTCCACCTTTACCAGGATGAAATTCTATATTATGAATTTCGGTACCTATTGGTATACTTTTTAAAGGTAAACTATTTCCAATAGATAAAGGAGCTATAGCTGATGCTATAATATTAGCACCTTTTTCTAATCCTTCCGGATGTATTATATATTTTTTTGACCCATCTTGATAATGAATTCTGGCTATATTAGCTGTTCTATTTGGGTCATATTCTATGTTGTTTACTTTACCACTTACTCCAAGCTTATTACGATTAAATTCTATAATACGATACAATCTTTTATGGCCTCCTCCTCGATGACGAGTTGTAATAACTCCATGAAAATTGCGCCCTTCAGTTGTCATAATTTTCAATGTATTTTTTTTTAAAGGCGCATTTTTAGTAGATGGTTTTAATAATTTTGATTGTTTTGAATAATCTATTATGACTCTATGTCGACTGCCAGGAGTTATCGGATTTAATTTTTTTAAAGTCATAGATGTCATTAAAAAGTTAAATTTATTTTAATTACTATAAATGTTAAGCCCATTTATAGATAAATTTTTAATAATTTGTATTGGTATATGATATGTTATTATAATATTATCAAATAATAATTGAAAAGTTAATGAGTTTATATAAGTTAATTGTTTTTTAATAGCTATCAGTTGTCCTTGAAAAGAATAATAACGTTTTTTTTTTCAATTAATTCAATAGTTACCTTATAATTTGTACCTAGTTTTAAAGTTTTATTCATTTTAAAAAAATTAAATTTAGATTTTAAATATAAATTTTTTAATATATTTAATCGATTATAATTTTTTTTATTTAATTTATAAGATAGATTTATCATAAAAGTATGCAAATTTTTTTTATTTACTAATTAATTAATTAATTTTGAGACTACTCCAGCTCCTACTGTTTTACCTCCTTCACGTATAGCAAATCTCATATTTTTTTCAAGAGCGATTGGTTGAATAAGTTTAACTGACATTGTTATTCTATCTCCAGGTGATGCTATTTTTAATGGTGTATTATCATCACTAAGCATATTTAAAATAGCCCCTGTTACATCTGTAGTACGAACATAAAACTGAGGTCTATAACCTATTGTAAAGCCTTTAGAACGTCCTCCTTCTTCTTTAGTTAATAAATAAACTTGTGCTTCAAAACTTGTTAATGGATCTATTGATTTAGGCTTAGTTAATACCATTCCTCGTTCAATTTCTTTTTTTTGAATCCCGCGCATTAAAATACCTACATTATCGCCAGCTACACCATCAGTTAATGTTTTTTGAAACATTTCTATTCCTGTTACTGTAGTTGTTTTTCTTAAAGACCCTCCAATAATTTCAATAGAATCTCCCATTTTTATTTTACCACGCTCTATGCGTCCTGTAGCTACTGTTCCACGACCACTTATAGAAAAGACGTCTTCTATAGCCATTAAAAAGGGTTTATCAATTTCACGAACTGGTGTAGGTATATATGAATCAACACTATCCATTAAATTATATATTTTGTCGACCCAAGGATTTTCTCCTTTTAATATTTTTGGATTTTTTATAAAGGCTTCTAAAGCTAAAAGAGCAGAACCTGTTATTACAGGTACCTCTTCTCCTTCAAATTTGTAACTTGTTAGAAGATCTCTAACTTCTAATTCTACAAGCTCTAAAATTTCTGGATCATCTACTTGACCTTCTTTATTAATAAAAACTACCATAGAAGGTACACCTACTTGCTTAGCTAATACTATATGTTCTCGAGTTTGAGGCATTGGACCATCAGCTCCTGAAACTACTAAAATAGCACCATCCATTTGAGCAGCTCCTGTAATCATATTTTTAATATAGTCGGCATGTCCTGGACAATCTACATGGGCATAATGGCGCTTAGCTGTTTCATATTCAACATGTGTTGTATTTATAGTAATTCCTCGTGCTTTTTCTTCAGGAGCTGAATCAATATCAGCATAATTTTTTCCTTTAGTATTTCCTATGCTTGCTAATGCCATAGTTATAGCAGCTGTTAATGTAGTTTTACCATGATCTACATGTCCTATTGTACCAATATTGATATGTGGTTTTATACGTTCAAATTTTTCACGTGCCATAATTTTTTTTTTTAATGAATAAAATATTCTATTTTAAATATTAATATTTAAAAAGAAGATAAAATTACATATGTAGTTGAGCTAACTTTAATTTATTTTCCATTTGCTCTTTATATTTTACAGCTTTCCCAGAATTACGGGAAGCATCTACTATTTCTTTAGCTAAATGAATATATAAAGACTTGTCTTTTTTTTCTTTAGCCGCTTTTATAATCCATTTAATTGCTTGAAATGTTCGTACTTTACTTGACTTACATATAAAACGTTTATGCCATAAAGTTTTATTTTCATTAGTTATTATAGATGGAGTTACTTCTAAATAAACCGGAATCGTATAGCGGACAGCCATTTCTAAAGTAGATATAGGGTCTTTATTTATGGTTAATGCTATATAATTAAGACTTAGTGATAATAAATTAATTGCTTTTTTTTTTTTCCATCCTTTTATTAAAAATCTAATAAAATGTTCTATTAAAGTAATATTATAAGTACTTAGCTTAATTTTATTTTTAATTAAATTTTTCATAAATTTTTAATTTTTGACTTTTTTAGTACCATATTTCGAATGACTTTGTCGTCTTGCTGTAACACCACTAACATCGCGTGTACCCCTTATTATCTGATATCTTACTCCAGGTAAATCTTTAACACGACCTCCTCTTATTAAAAGAACAGAATGCTCCTGAATATTATGACCAATTCCTGGTATATAAGCAGTTATTTCAAGTTTCGAAGTTAAGCGTACACGAGCTACTTTACGTAAAGCTGAATTGGGTTTTTTTGGTGTTATAGTGTATGATCTAATACAAATTCCTCTTTTTTGTGGAGAATTATTTAAAGCAGGAGTTTTCGTTTTAGTATGTTTTTGAATACGTCCTTTTCGAACTAATTGTTGAAGAGTAGGCATAAATTATGTCAATTTTTATTAATTCTTTGTTAAAATAATATACATTATATATATAATAGATAATATATAATAAGTTCTCAGGGTAACAGGATTCGAACCTGTGACCTCCTGTTCCCAAAACAGGAACGCTACCAATCTGCGCCATACCCTGAAAAATAAAGCGCTTTTAGTTTAGTTGGTAGAACGCAAGTTTCCAAAACTTGATGTCGTGGGTTCAAATCCTACAAAGCGTGTTAATATAAAATAAAATATAGATTTGTAATAAAACAGGATCATATATGCTAACTTGACTAAGTATATGTCTATTTAATTTAATTTTATTATTTTTAAGAAAAAATTTAATAACACTCCAATTTATATTATAGCTACGCAATAATCCATTTATTCGAGTAATCCATATTTTATTCCATAATCTTTGTTTATAACGTCTATCACGATATGCATTTTTTTCTGCTTTTAATAGAGTTTGTTTAGTAGCTTTAAATAATGAAGAGTTTCCTCCTTTATATCCTTTTGCTTTTTTTAAAATAAATTCTTTTTTGATTATTCTTTGAATACTACGTTTTACTCTAGTCATAATATGAATAAATTATTAAGTAGCTAAGAGAGCTACTACCCCCAGGGGAATTTGAATCCCCGTTTCCTCCGTGAAAGGGAGATGTCCTAGGCCTCTAGACGATGGGGGCTATTTAAGAGAAC